CAAGAAACGATGGGAACGATGGAACCCGTGAATACATAAGCTTTAATTGGAAATCCTGATAATTCGCTGGGAAGGATGGCGGAACGAACCAGAAATAAATATAAAAATTAAAATTGAAATAGAGATTAAAAGAGTCAATATTCGCCCGCGAAAATGATGGGATATCATCATATTATATAAAACCTCATAAATTACATTACTAAGAATCACTTGATTCAGTGGATTATTCCGTGGATATCTCTTCTGAATTAAAAAATATTCCTTCGCGAGGAGCCGGATGAGCAGAAATTCTCATGTCCAGTTCTGTAGTAGAGATGGGATTACTTAAATAACCATCAACTATAACCCAAAAAGAACCAGATTCCGCAAACAACATAGAGGAAGACTAAAAGGAATATCTTATCGAGGAAATCGTATTTGTTTTGGAAGATATGCTCTTCAGGCACTTGAACCCGCTTGGATCACATCTAGACAAATAGAAGCGGGACGGCGAGCAATGACACGAAATGCACGTCGCGGTGGAAAAATATGGGTACGTCTTTTTCCAGACAAACCCGTTACACTAAGGCCTGCGGAAACCCGTATGGGTTCAGGGAAGGGATCTCCCGAATATTGGGTAGCTGTTGTCAAACCAGGTCGAATACTTTATGAAATAAGTGGGGTAGCAGAAAATATAGCCCGAAGGGCTATCTCAATAGCGGCATCTAAGATGCCTATACGAACTCAATTTATTATTTCCCGATAGGAAAATAGAACCAAATCTTTTTTGTTGACAAACAATATCTCTTTTTTTTTAGTCCTTTGGATTTATTTTTGCATTGAAAGAACAGATAAAAAAATATGATTCAACCTCAGACCTATTTGACTGTAGCAGACAACAGCGGAGCTAAAAAATTAATGTGTATTCGAATCATAGGAACTAGCAATCGTCGATATGCTCGTATTGGCGATATTATTGTTGCTGTGATCAAAGAAGCAATATCAAATTCACCCTTAGAAAGATCAGAAGTAATAAGAGCTGTAATTGTACGTACCTGTAAAGAACTCAAGCGTGACAACGGTATGATAATAAGATATGATGACAACGCTGCAGTTATCATTGATCAAGAAGGAAATCCAAAAGGAACTCGGGTTTTTGGTGCGATTACCCGGGAATTGAGACAAAACTTTACTAAAATAGTTTCATTAGCTCCTGAGGTATTATAAAAATAGGATGTTTGAATCAATTTCAATTTATAGTAGACTATATATCACGTATATACCTTTCATTTTAAAATTTTGTTTATTAATTAAATAAAACAAAACTAACAAAAACCATGTTGATTATATCAAAATTTGGAGACACCACGGATTTTAGTTCATTATGGGTAGGGACACTATTGCTGATATAATAACTTCTATACGAAATGCTGACATGAATAGAAAACGAACGGTTCGAATAACATCGACTAACCTCACAGAAAACGTTGTTAAAATACTTTTACGAGAAGGCTTTATTGAAAACGTGAGAAAACATCAAGAAAGAAACAAATTTTTTTTAATTTTAACTCTGCGACATAAAAGAAATAGAAAAGGACCTTATAGAAATACTTTATATTTAAAAAGAGTCAGTCGACCCGGTCTACGAATATATTCTAACTATCAAGGAATTCCTAGAATTTTAGGGGGAATGGGAAGTGTCATTCTTTCTACGTCTCACGGTCTAATGACAGATCGGGAAGCTCGACGAGAAGGAATTGGCGGAGAAATTTTATGTTATATCTGGTAATCTCTCGAATATATAATTAGATCAAAAATGGTCTATATTGCGAACAAAAGGACAGGTTATCTAATATCGAGGTTTTGCCTGGCAAAAAAAAACAATTCATAATAAAATTATTTCCCTAACAGTATGTTCTGGATTCGTTTAGATTTTTCAAAAAAGATACGACAGAGTTCTATACAGAAGACTCTACCGGGGGGTTATGATTGAACCAATAGACTCCGCACCACTAAGGATTCAAATGAGTAAGGGGTTTTTCAACTTCAACACCCCTTAGCGCAAGAATACAATTAAAGGTTTCCAATATCAAGAAACTTATTTTCTTCCAAAAAAAGTACGGAATGACAAACAAATATGAAAATAAGGGCTTCTGTTCGTAAAATTTGTGAAAAATGTCGTCTGATCCGCAGACGGGGACGAATTATAGTAATTTGTTCTAACCCAAAACATAAACAACGGCAGGGATAACCATTCTACTATCTACTATAATTAATAAAATTTAATAAGCGGCGTAAAAAAAAAATGACAAATTTGTTTTGACATCAAATGGATATATCCATATATCTTTGATTCCTATTTATAAAATTATAAAATATGGCAAAACCTATACCAAAAATCGGTTCACGTAGAAAAGGACGTATTAGTTCACGTAAAATACCAAAAGGCATTATCCACGTTCAAGCAAGTTTCAACAATACAATTGTGACTGTTACAGATGTGCGAGGTCGGGTTGTTTCT